GAACTTGTTTCAGTTGCATATCATAAGGAATTCTAACAACTGCTTCAAATACAGTATCAGGAAGTACCGCCTGGGGAACCTCAATATCCACGGGCTTATTAGCTAAATGGCAATTGGCGCATACAATACGACCAGTTGCTTCTCGTGGATTTTCAAAACCCTGCTGCGCAAAAATGGGATATGCATTTGAAATGGATGCCCGAGTTATTATATATATCATGAACGATACGGAAATGAATCGAGTAATCTCTTCCTTTAGCGAAGAAAAGGTATTTCTAATTTGCATGGTCCAATCGTTGATCCCGAAAATTTCTACAATAAAATTAGGTAGGTCGCTAATATAGTTCCCTATCCGCGATTCTGCTATTTACTGAAATAATTTTACTGGAATATAGGATTCCTGGAATCTAGGCGGAATCCTCTGGATGGGTAGAAAAAGTAAGGTAAGTACGACTTTGACTGCTTTGCTTATGTACAATACAAAGTCAGAAACATTATAATTGGAATAATTGGATCAGTGACATTATAATTGGATCAGTGAATCGTTTTTCAGTCATTCATTGAATGATAAATGACTACAAGTGACGGAGATACACGATTTAAATAACGGAAAATCCAATATTTAAAAATTGTATCTAGAATGACTGGAAAGGTGGAAACAAGACCCGATATAATTTGATCATTATGAGCAAATCCAAAATCGTTGTAGACATAGCCAATCATTAGTTCCCAACCGTGGGGCGAATGGAATCCGATACATAAATCAGTTACTAAAAGAATTGAAAGGGCTTTTATTGTGTCGCTTAAATTATATAGGAATTCTTGAACCCAAGCGTTAAGAATAACAAGTTCTTTATTAACCAGAATAGAATAACCACTTAGAATAACGAAACAGATTGTATTTGTCGAGAAGTGCAAAATCGTATGGATATGATCCTCATCGTGCATCTTGATCAATTGGATTGTTTCGTTTTGGAGCCCTATACGCAGCTTTTCTAGATGTCTTTCCGGAAATTCCTTTATCATTTCGTCCAAGAGGAATAATTCCTCTAATTCTATGAATTTTTCTAGAATACTCTTTTCTTGAATATCATTCAAAAAAGTTTCGGATTGCCTAGTATTCCACCAATTAGTAATCCAAGATTCCAGACTTTTATTAAATGAGAAAGAGATCCACCAGGGCAAAAATACTAAAAAGACTATAGATGAAAGATATCGAAGGGGAATGGATGCGTTCTTTTTTGTCATTTTTTCATCTGTGAATTGTTAATGAACCCACCCCATTCGTTGATTCTATACGATCTAAGATTTCTATCAAGCATGAGTTCTATTACAAGGTATCGCGCTTATGAATCTAGTCTCTGTTTTTTAGTTGTGATTCGGCAGTTAGTCCTTGAATCTAGTGTAGAAAAAATACAAAAATAGAAGAAGAATCCACTTCGAATTCGAATGAAGAAATAATAAAAAAAAATATTGTTTCCAGATATCTCAATTGATCAAATATTCGAAGCAATTCCCCCTTTCGATGAATCAAATACTGAATTGAATATTATTGGGATTTCGAAATGAAAGGCCTTCCTTTCTATTAAAAATGAAAATCTCAAATATTTCGAAAAAAAAAATTCATGGGCTCCCCAACCCCAGAGCATAGTCCAGGAATATTTGAGATAATTTTCTGAAGAATATTGTGATGATCAAAAATGAGTGAAAAAAAAAAAGACAGAAAGTTCTCATTCTACGAGATCCAATTCTTTGTTCATTAAGAAAGACAAAAGAAAGGATAAAAGAAAAAGGTCGATTGACAAAGACAAAAGAAAATTGAGATAATTTCCAAAATATGATCTATCCATATGTAACGTATCAATTCCAAATATTGAAAATAAAAAGATCGATTTTTTATTCCGAACTGTTTTGATATATCAGATGAATCTATTATTTCGATTTCTTACTTCTTTTGTTACTGAATTGAGTTGAGTGGAGATTTCCATACGCAAAAAAAAAAACAAATTTTTCGTAGACAAAAAAAAGTTTCGTTTTATGTTATGGCTGTTCCATACACGTTTGCTTTGCTTTGGTCCAACTGGGGGCTCTGAAGAAACTTCAATCAAGTAAGTTGTACTATAGAAAAAGAGGATTCTTGGGTTTTTCCTCCTACTATGAAAGCATTTATTATTCAGTTCATTTTTCAAAATCCTTCAATTGGTACACGCAAGAAATAGGCCAATTCCGCAGCCTTTTGCTCAATTTCTCGTGGAGTCAAATTCTCATCAGTACGATTCAAGGGAATGGCCCCCAAGCCTCGGCTTTCTATATAAAGTACACGACGAGCATAAATACCTTCTTTAACTTCTATTCGGATGGACTGAATATCTTTCATAAGGAATCGTAGAAAGATGCGGCGATTTTTTCCAGGAAATCCCCAACGAAAAATACACACTATTCCTTCTTTTCTATCAAATCGATCATAACCACTACCTACATTCCATGTAATTGTGCACCACAAATAGGAACTAATAAAGAGACCCGCGATCCCATAGAAAGACATCACGATCCCTTGTGGGAAAAAATTGATTTGCTGAGACGGAAATAAAGATATCAAATTCCTATCAAGATAACTAGAAATTCCAACCAATAAGAATCCTAATGAACCTAAAAAAAGGATCAAGGCCCAGCAGAAATTACTTGTTTTGCGGGATCCTGCTATAAATTCTATCCATATATATTCTGATCGCCAACTCATACATACTAGATCCAGTTGCATTTTATTGGAATTGAGGGAATAACCAAAATCAATTTGAATTGACTTTTTTTGTTTCCGAAGTAACTCTCATCAACTAGTACTATTCTGATGTGAATTGTTAGCATAAATTCATCGAATTGGTTAGATATAATAAAATAAGAGCATCCCCTTCATATGATTTCCTATAGATAGGTACATACATATAGAGACATTGACTTTCATTGCAGACATGAGCTCGGATCACGACCTATTGTTGAAAATAGATAGAATTTTTTTACCTATATATCATGTTTACGCATGCATAAGAGCTCTTTCGTTTATGTTCAGAGAACGCCACCTCTTCTCTTAGTCTTATACACTATTCTACTAAATGGATATCTGTGTTCACTAAGTTTTGAAAAAAAAAACTAGATGGGATTTGACCCCATCGGATTTAAAAAATCTTATTTTTTTGAACATGAAGAAATAAAGAAGCCATTGCAATTGCCGGAAATACTAGGCCCACTAAAGGCACAAAAATGGAGGGAAAGTTGTTGAGAATTGTCATAGAAAGGGTACCCCGATTTAATATTTGTACCTGTTATTGGTATAAAGATATCCTATAATAATTAAAATTCATATTCTAATTATTATCATATTAGAATTCGTATATAATTGGATATAAGTATACTAAATGAGTATATATACTAAGTGCAAGGAATGTAGAACTAAATAAACGGACTTATTCATCTTTCTACATGAAATGTATGTATGATAACCCATTTTCGTTATTATTCTTACTTATTTTTCTTCTTCTGTTGTTCTTAGTTTCTAATTTCTTTTTTAATATCTAATTGCTTAAAAAAAAAGAAATAAAAAAAAAATAATTATCCGCATGATTCTTTCTACAATGAAATCTTCTGTTACCAAAGAAAAATCCATTCTTCGGGTTTGGTTTTATTTTGATTCTGATAAACGAACTAACTATTGTCCGCCACAAAAAAAAATTGAACTTAAGAACTCTACTTGAGTTACTTTTGATTCAAAGGAAAAAAAGCGTGGAGCTGAAATAACTCACTCAGAACACCTTTTAAAGTATTACGTGGTACGATTGTGTCGAATAAGCCCTTATGGAATAAATATTCAGCCCCTTGTGAACCTTCAGGTACTGTCTTCTTCAATGTTTGTTCAATTACTCTTTTACCCGCAAATGCAATATAGGCATTAGGTTCCGCAATAATGATATCCCCCAACATACCAAAACTAGCAGTCACTCCACCAGTAGTAGGAGATGTAAGAATTGATACATAGAATAACTTTTTATTTGATTGATAATCATATAAAGCGGAAGATATTTTAGCCATTTGCATCAAGCTCAAACTCCCTTCTTGCATGCGTGCTCCTCCGGAAGCACACACTAGAACAAGAGGTAAAAATTTATTGGCAGCATACTCGATCAAACGGGTGATTTTCTCGCCGACTACAGATCCCATACTCCCCCCCATAAACTGAAAATCCATAACCCCAATTGCGATGGGAATCCCGTTTAGTTGCCCTGTACCTGTTTGAACAGCCTCCGTTAATCCTGTCTTTCTTTGATAAGAATCAATACGATTTTTATAAGGTTCTTCGTCTGAATGAAATTCAATGGGATCCATAGAGACCATGTCGTCATCCATCGGATCCCAAGTACCTGGATCAACCGAAAGTTCGATTCTATCTGAACTACTCATTTTCAAATGATATCCGCATTGTTCACAAATATGCATTTTTGACTTAAGAAATTTCTTATAATTTAATCCATAACAATTTTCGCATTGAACCCACAAATGCCTGTATTTTTGAGTTACATCGAAATCATTAGAACTTTCTCTTATAGTTAAATCACTAACATTCGTGCTAGTTTTTATATTGGAACTCTCGCTTTCACTACTATTTCTACTTTCACCACAAATGAAATTATAAATGTAACTGTCACTGTAATAGTCACTACTACTTAAAATGCGACTATCAATACAGATTTGAGAATGAAGATAAGAGTCAACGCAATTATGAATGTGATTATTCCAACTAGATTTAGTATCATACACGTAACGATCATAGTCGGGATCATCACTTTTAGATCCATTATTCCTATAACTATAATTCCAAAAACTATACAAAGAACTTTCTAGTTCATTCAGAAAAGAATGATCATTGTCAATCTCAAAAATTTGATTTTCAATATCAAAATATATGGAATAACTGTCCCTATTACTATCCTTAACAAAAAAAGTGTGAT